TAGTCTATTATTAGAGTATATATTTATTAGAGTATATATATAAATAATAAATAATATATATATTTATAGTTAAGTTATAAGATATATAGATATAGCGGGTAGCGGGAATCGAACCCGCATCGTTAGCTTGGAAGGCTAGGGGTTATAGTAGACGTCGATTCAGCATTTTTAACGTCTCTAATTCAAAACCGAACATGAAGCTTTGGTTTCATTCGGCTCCTTTATGGAAGATGTAAAAATTCCTAGATCTAAGATGTGAATTAAATTACAAAAAATTATATCCATAACACCTATGTCAGCTCTTTGTTTGAATACATTCAAACAGATTCGCTTTCTAGATGATCCCTCTAGAAAAAAAGATGATTATGACAACCTTTCTAGTTACTTCGTTCTATATTTCTATTTGAAAGGATCCTGAGGAAAAAGGTTTTGTTTCCACCGAGCTAAAATAATATGTCGATAACTCTAGTAAACTAAAGTCATCCTTTAATAGCTATACTATTTTGCTTCAATTTTTTTTTTCTACAAATAAAAACAAAATTGGAAGATTTAGTTACGATTAGAAATCTACCTTTCTATCTCCATCCATGGATCCTTTACTCATACTCAGTCAATTGGAAGTATTGATACAATTGAATAATTATGTTTCGCAATTTCATAAATCAATTTAAAAATTTTTAAGTAATCCTTGGATCCAAATCACGATAATTTATATTTTTCCTCCAATATCTCATTTAGAGGTAAAGGATTAAATCCTTTTAAGAAATAAAGTTTTTTATCGGAATATGAATCAAACCGAAAAGACCCCTTAACTTTTTAAGGGGGTTACTCGAACGAATCACACTTTTACCACTAAACTATACCCGCTACAATGCGATTATTATATACAAAGGGCCTTTTGTCGAACAGGGATAATTTGGGCTAATCAAGACAGGATCATAAAAGAATCATGAAAATGAGAGTGTTGACGTTTTTCGTGGGGATTCAAAAATTAAAAAAAAAAATTCATAAAAATAAAAAAGGAAGAAATAAAAAAATAATAAGAAATGACGTATTGATGGTATATTCTTTTATCTAATAATAATAATAAAAATGAAAACAGCCCTTTGTCTTTTTGTTGTTGCTTTAATAGCAACCCCCCCCTTTTTTTTTTTTATTTTTATTAGAGAAACCATAGGATTCGTTGGAACAAAAAAAGGCCCGGCTAGGTACTTACCAGGCCAGGCCACGGGAATAAAAAAGGCCCTTTCGAACAAAATCAAAGCAAAGGGGTCTTCTTTCTTTTTTTTCTATTGAATCTTTCGATCCCTTACTTGAACTAACTGTAATTGCTAATAAAAGTTGTAGATAGAATATAGATAAGATAAAGAAAGAGAAAGAAATACTTTTACAATCCTTATTTCATGTGTAATATAACATATTAATTATCTTTTTCAATTGGGAGAGATGGCTGAGTGGACTAAAGCGGCGGATTGCTAATCCGTTGTACGGGTTATTCGTACCGAGGGTTCGAATCCCTCTCTTTCCGTTTTTGTCGATGACTTAATATTTGATTTCTCTTTCAAATTTCGCCAATCCTTTTTAATGTTTCCTGGTTAACCATGTGGAATAGATAAAAAATCCTAAGAAAATTTAAAAATCAAGCAATGAAATTGAAAACTCCCTTTTTTATTCTTCACGTCCAGGATTACGCCCCGGATCATTAGATAGGAATCCAAAGATAAATAGAGAAACAAAGAATATCACTACTGTGTAAACGAAAAGTTTGAGAGTAAGCATTACACAATCTCCAAGATCTTTTTTTGGAAAAAAAAATGAGAAAAGAGAATAGATCCTCCATTACCAAAAATTTCTTTCATACCTCCAATTAGATATTGTGGGGGATCCTAACCTTAACCTTATATATAGGGTCTTTAAAAAGGGTAGAATGGAGAATCCGGGGTGAGCCAGATTTGGATTTCTCGAAGCTATCCAACCAAGACTTTCAGACTTTCAATGTTTGAATCGAAGGTTTATAGTATAAGACTAATAAAGCATTAATTTTATAGAATAATATTAAGGATCTCATCGAAAACTTACAGCAGCTTGCCAAACGAAGGCTAAGAGAAAAAAGAACAAAGGTATGACTGGCATAAGATCTACGATTGGATTCAAAAAAGCGTAGGCCTCGGGCAATTTGGCGAAGAAAAGACTACTCGAATAAAAGGCATAATTAAGACAAATGCAGATCAAACTAAATATATTAAGCATAACAGGCGTTTTGTTCTTGGAGATAATTGCATTTTGATTGAGTTAATGATATAAGGAAAATGAAGTAAAGTAAGGTAGACAAAAATCCCCTTCTTTTTCTTTGAACCCACCCAATCAAAAATTCACCAATTCTCAAACAAAGGAGAATAGAAGAAATAATACTTTCATAGAATATCTTAATTAAATTATATGTAATGATCAATGAATTCGGCTGAATTCTATATCTACACGCGTAAAAATCCTAGCAAGA